AAAAAACAAAGGAGGAGAAACAGGAAGAGAATGAACGGATAGCAATAGCAGAAAATTGGGATACTATTCTATTTGCTCAAGCAATAAGAGGTTCTATGTTAGTAACACAATCGATTCTTAGAAAATACATCGTATTGCCTTCATTGATAATAGCTAAAAATCTCGGCCGTATGTTATTATTTCAATTCCCCGAGTGGTACGAGGATTGGAAGGAGTGGAATAGAGAAATGCATGTTAAATGCACCTATAATGGTGTTCAATTATCAGAAACAGAATTTCCGAAAGACTGGCTAACAGACGGTATTCAAATAAAGATCCTATTTCCCTTCTGTCTGAAACCTTGGCACAGATCTAAGCTACGATTCGATCATAGAGATCGAATGAAAAAGAAAGGAAAAAAAGAAAATTTTGGTTTTTTAACAGTCTGGGGGATGGAAACTGAACTACCTTTTGGTTCTCCCCGAAAAGGACCTTCGTTTTTTGACCCCATTTGGAAAGAACTCGAAAAAAAAATTAGAAAAGTGAAAAAGAAATGTTTTCTAGTTCTAAGAGCTTTAGGAGAAAGAAAAAAATGGTTTCTAAGGGTCTTAAAAGAAAAAACAAGATGGATTCTCAAAACAGTTCTATTTATAAAAAGAATAATAAAAGAGTTTGCAAAAGTAAATCTAATTTTCTTATTTGGATTGAGGAAAGTATATGAACCAAATGAAAATAGAAAAGATTCTATAATTAGTAATAAGATTAACCATGAATCGATCATTCGAATTAGATCTGTGGATTGGACAAATTATTCACTGACAGAAAAAAAAATGAAGGATCTGGCTGATAGGACAACCACAATCCAAAATAAAATAGAAAGGATTACAAAAGACAAGAGAAAAGTATTTCTAACTCCAAATAGAAAGATTAGTCCTAACGAGACAGGTTGTGATGATAAAAGATCGGAATCACAGAAACATATTTGGCAGATATCAAAAAGAGGAGGTGCCCGATTAATACGTAAATGGCACTATTTTATGAAATCTTTCATTGAAAGAATCTATATGGATATCTTTCTATGTAACATTAATATTCCCAGAATAAATGCACAACTTTTCCTTGAATTTGAATCAACAAAAAAAATTATCGACAAAGACATTTCCAATGATGAAAGAAATAAAGAAGGAATTGATGAAACAAATCAAAATGCAATTCACTTTATTTCGACTATAAAAAAGTCTCTTTCTAATATTAGTAATAATAAATCACAGATTTATTGTGACTTATCTTCCTTGTCCCAAGCATATGTATTTTACAATTTATCACAAATCCAAATTATTAATAAGTATTACTTGAGATCTGTACTTCAATATCGCGGAGCATATCTTTTTCTTAAGGATAGAATAAAGGACCATTTTGGGACACGAGGAATATTGGATGCCAAATCAAGGTCTAAGAAACTTCCGAATTCTGGAATGAATGAATGGAAAAATTGGTTAAGGGGTCATTATCAATACAATTTATCTCAGACTAGATGGTCTAAATTAGTACCGCAAAAATGGCGAAATAGAGTCAATCAACGTCGTATGATTCAAAATAAAGACTCAAAAAAAGATTCATATGAAAAGGAAAAAGACCAATTAATTCATTACGAGAAACAAAATAATTATGTAGTGAACTCATTACCGAGTCAAAAAGAAAAATTTAAAAAACACTACAGATATGATCTTTTATCACATAAATATATTCATTATGAAGACAGGAAGGACTCATATATTTATGGATCGCCATTCCAAGTAAATGGAGACCGAGAGATTCCATATAATTACAACATGCCTAAACCCGAATCATTTTATGTACCCGGGGGTATAGCTATTAATGATTATCTAGGGGAAGGGTCTATTATTGATACGGGGAAAAATCCGGATAGAAAATATTTGGAGTGGAGAATTATCAATTTTTTTCTTAGAAAGAATATCGATATTGAGACTTGGACCGATATAGATACTGGAACCAACATTAATAAAAATACTAAGACTGGGACTAATGATTATCAAATAATTGATAAGAAAGATCTTTTTTATCTCACGATTCATCAAGAAATCAACCCATCCAATCAAAAAAAAGGTTTTTTTTTTGATTGGATGGGAATGAATGAAGAAATGCTACATCGTCCCATATCGAATCTAGAACCCTGGTTCTTCTCAGAATTTGTGCTACTTTATGATGCATATAAGATTAAACCGTGGATCATACCAATCAAATTACTTATTTTCCATTTGAATGGAAATGAAAACATTAGTGAAAATAAAAACATCAACAGAAATCAAAAAAAGGATCTTCGTCTATCATCTAATCAAAAAGAATATCTTGAATTAGAGAATCGAAATCAAGAAGAAAAAGAAGAGCTGGGTCAAGGGAATCTTGGATCAGATCCACGAAACCGACAAAAAGATCTTGAAAAAGATTCCGCGGAATCAGACATTAAAAAACGTAGAAAGAAAAGACAATCCAAGAGCAATAAGGAAGCGGAACTAGATTTCTTCCTGAAAAGGTATTTGCTTTTTCAATTGAGATGGGCTGATCCTTTGAATCAAAGAATTCTAAATAATATCAAGGTATATTGTCTCCTGCTTAGGCTGATAAATCCAAGGGAAATTGCTATATCCTCTATTCAAAGAGGAGAAATGCGCCTGGATGTAATGCTGATTCAGAAGGATCTAACTCTTACAGAATTGATAAAAAGGGGAATATTGATTATCGAACCGGTTCGTCTGTCTATAAAATGGGATGGACAATGGATTATGTATCAAACCATAAGTATTTCATTGGTCCATAAGAATAAGTACCAAACTAATCGAATATGCCGAGAAAAAAAATATGTTGATGAAGATTATTTTGATAGATCCATTGCACAACATGGAAAGGTACTTGTGAACGGAGATGAAAATAATTATGCTTTGCTTGTTCCTGAAAATATTCCATCTCCTAGACGTCGTAGAGAATTGAGAATTCTAATTTGTTTGAATTCCGAGAATGAGAATGTTGTGAATAGAAATTCAGTATTTTTCAATGGCAACAACGTAAGGAACTGTGTGCAATTTTTGGATGAGGACAAGCATTTTGATACAGATATAAATGAATTTATCCAATTCAAATTGTTTCTTTGGCCCAATTATCGATTAGAAGATTTAGCTTGTATGAATCGCTACTGGTTTAATACCAATAATGGCAGTCGTTTCAGTATGTCAAGGATACATATGTATCCACGAGTCAGAATTAGTTGATGGTGGATTTCCTATATATCTATATCACGTGTCATATCCGGTATATAAAGGTATACAAATGTACACACACGTTGTGTTACATTAGATTCTGATACATGATACTGATTCAATGATGTATCATATCAATTGGATCTAGGAATGAATCGGCAGAATTTTCTTAAGTCCCAATCATTCCCTTTTGTGGGTGTAGAAATGTACCATCTCCTTCTATCGAATCCAATTGAAAATTGGATTCGATAGTAAAGTAGTCTATGAATAAATCCAGATTATTTTATTGTGTGTACCAGATCTAAATGACTGGCATTATCATTATTCCTGATCGGTAAAATCCATATCTGTGGAAAAGAAAGAAAAAAAAGAGAGAGAGAAGAATTCTTTTTATGGTAAAAAATTCATTCATCTCAGTTATTCCGCAAGAAGAAAAAGAAAAAAACAAAGGGTCTGTTGAATTTCAAGTATTCAGTTTCACCAATAAGATACGGAGACTTACTTCACATTTGGAATTGCACAGAAAAGACTATTTATCCCAGAGAGGTCTGCGGAAAATTCTGGGAAAACGTCAACGTATACTGGCTTATTTGTCAAAGAAAAATAGAGTACGTTATAAAGAATTAATTGATCGGTTGGATATTCGGGAACCAAAAACTCGTTAATTTGAAAATTCGTTTGAATTATTTGCTTTATTAGATCTTGAATTTTGATGAACCTCGTTTCGTTTTCAGCAATTCATGAAATAATGAATCGGGGAAGAAAACATATGACTGTACCGGATATAAGAAAAGACTTCATGATAGTCAATATGGGTCCTCACCACCCATCAATGCATGGTGTTCTTCGACTCATCGTTACTCTAGATGGTGAAGATGTTATTGATTGTGAACCCGTATTGGGTTATTTACACAGAGGGATGGAAAAAATTGCGGAAAACCGAACAATTATACAGTATCTACCTTACGTAACACGTTGGGATTATTTAGCTACTATGTTCACAGAGGCAATAACGGTAAATGCACCAGAACAATTGGGAAATATTCAAGTACCTAAAAGAGCCAGCTATATCAGAGTCATTATGCTGGAGTTGAGTCGTATAGCTTCTCATTTGTTATGGCTTGGGCCTTTTATGGCGGATATCGGTGCACAGACTCCTTTCTTCTATATTTTCAGAGAGAGGGAATTGCTATATGATCTATTCGAAGCTGCCACAGGTATGCGAATGATGCATAATTATTTCCGTATCGGGGGAGTAGCTGCTGATCTACCTCATGGCTGGATAGATAAATGTTTGGATTTCTGCGATTATTCTTTAACAGGAGTTGTTGAATATCAAAAGCTTATTACGCGGAATCCCATTTTTTTGGAACGAGTTGAAGGAGTGGGCATTGTTGGTGGAGAGGAAGCAATAAATTGGGGTTTATCAGGACCAATGCTACGAGCTTCCGGAATGCAATGGGATCTTCGTAAAGTTGATCATTATGAGTGTTACGATGAATTCGATTGGGAAGTCCAATGGCAAAAAGAAGGAGACTCATTAGCTCGTTATTTAGTACGAATCAGTGAAATGGCGGAATCCATAAAAATTATTCAACAGGCTCTGGAAGGAATTCCGGGGGGGCCCTATGAGAATTTAGAAGTCCGTCGCTTTGATAAAGCAAGGGATTCCGAATGGAATGATTTTGAATATCGATTCATTAGTAAAAAGCCTTCTCCCACCTTTGAATTGTCGAAACAAGAACT